AGATCCAAAAAGAAATTAAGAAAGGAAAAAATTCAAATCAAAACAAAATGAGGAAAGGAATAGAAATAATAGAAAATAGAAATAGAATAAGAATAAATAGAATATTAGAATATAGTCTAAATAAAAATTTTATCCATTTTGGATTTAATTTGGCGGCATGGCCAAGTGGTAAGGCGGGGGACTGCAAATCCTTTATCCCCAGTTCGAATCTGGGTGTCGCCTGATCAACAAAAAAAGACTTGAATTTCTTAATCCTGTTGATCGAAAGCATAGGCAAGGGACTAGGTCTGTTGATACTTTATTTTGAGAACCCGTAGGGCCTATAAAAGACTGTCATCTTTTTTCTCAAAATCTGGGTTCTGAGTGGGGCTCAAACAGGTACCAATAAATCTGAAGCAACCCAATCTTATTAATGATTGGTTTGGGCTATTCTGAATTGAATCAAATAAAAGAAATAGTGAGAATTCATTCTGGGCATCAGAACTATGAAAGTAAGAAGCAAGTAAGAAGTCGAAATCTTGGTATCCAAAGGTTCCCAAGAGACACTCCATTTTGGCTACTAAGGTTGAAGAAAGGATTCTAAAAAAGACTATCAAGACTCCCTAATTATTTTACACTATACCTTTCTTAATATTGAGGTAGTGTCTACTAACTCTGTCTGCGATGAAATTCTATTGGATAGGATGATGGGAAATTCATTTCAGAATTGTGGAAAGAACTGAAGATACTTTGTATCCAGACTCACGAGAGGCTCTGAGTGCTAAGAAATTGAATCAGAATGATTGAATGGCTATTCTTTTTTCTTCTTTATCTTATTTCTGATATTTCATTATCTTGTATTTTTATTTTATTGATTTCTTATTTCATTTCTTTGTATTTTTCTATTTTCTATTCATATTATATTACTTTTTGACTTTTTAATATTACGAATATTCCTTTTCTTTATATTACTATTACTTAACTTAAATTACTTATTTTCTTTAATTTATTTTTTATTTTTTCATTCTACTTTTTGATTTCCAATTCTTTCTATTTCAATAGAATTCTATTGAATAAGAAATAGAGGAACTTTTTATGAGTGGATTCATGAAATTGTTTCATCAATAGCCGTAAGTAAGAATCCTATTTTGACTCTGCGCCATTGATTCCACTATGATTTTGAATCAATAATGGAATAATTCATTCATTTAATAGAGATAGGGGACATCATTCACATGGATATAGTAAGTCTCGCTTGGGCTGCTTTAATGGTAGTGTTTACATTTTCTCTTTCACTTGTAGTATGGGGAAGGAGTGGTCTTTAGAGCTAGGAATCTTACTAATTTAGTACTTTACTGAAGAATCTAATTGTATCAATTCGGATCGTTTTGCGAAAGCTTAAAACTTGACTTGGTTTAGTTTATCTAGATTCGTTTATCTATCTAATATTATAGATATTAGTATTAGATTTCTATTTCATATTTTTTTTTTAATTATTAATTATTATATAATATATGATATGGTTATGATATTTATATGGTATATACTATATGATGATATATAGTATATGCCCGTACTATTCTTCCTACATTAATTCTTTCGATGGACCCCCGGATCCATATCCATAAGCATAAGAAGAGATATAAAAAATCAGGAATTCAAGCAGTTGGGCTTGCAATTATTTTGGATTGATCAAAATGCATACAAATGGGTGTAGAGAAAAAATCTAAAATTCGAGTGCTATTTCATTTTTATGTACGTCTAATATATATTATTATATTTCTAATTATAGATAGATATCTATTGTCAATTGATCTATATAAGAGAAATCTTCTTTCTGTACACAATACAACTTTATGTACTAAGAATTTGAATAGGAAATATTCTACAATACTCAATTGTATAGTGTGGTAGAAAGAGCTATATATAGCTCTTTCTACCACACTATCTCAGATACTTCTGATTCCACATTTCATTTCAGACTGAAATATAGTTTGAAACCCTTTCATTTCTTCAATCATTGATAAAAATGAAAAATTCAAGTTTCATTCAAATTAATCATTTTGGCTGACTGTTTTGACGTATATGATAAGTAAAAAGGCAGTAGGAACTAAAATGAACAGCGCAGTAGCAATAAACGCAAGAATATTGACTTCCATAATCTCTTTGTTTTCTTCTTTCACAATAATTTGGGATCTAATCCCATAGAGATGATAAAGTGGACTCCTATCAATTCAAAGGTATGAATTGCATCTTGATACTAACCCGGATCAAGATTATGAAGAAAAATATCAAATTGATTTATCGTCGCGAATTGAATAGTATAACATAGGAAGATCTTTTATCCATACTCGATCTAAATGAAATAGAAAGAAATAAAAATAGGATTCTTTATTGGTATTGGATCAGAAATCCCATTTCATTTTCCCGCTTTTCCACTTTTACTTTTCTATCACCTATTCTTATACATTTATCCAACCTTTCCTTATACATAAAATATACAGAAAATTCTGAGGTCTCA